CATACTTTCATACAATATCTTAATTGAATTCTATGTAATGATCAATAAATTTAGTTGAATTCTCGATCTATATGTATCAACACCCTACTACCCATATATTCTATATCTATATATAGATATTTGGACTGGAGTTGACAAAAAACCAATACCTATTTTATTGTTTCTTTCATTAGATTATAAATCGAAATGGGGCGTGGCCAAGTGGTAAGGCAACGGGTTTTGGTCCCGCTATTCGGAGGTTCGAATCCTTCCGTCCCAGAGGATTTTTATGCTATTGCTATATTATATATAATATATTTTTTAGAATATATTTGATATTGTTTATTCCTATTTTTGCTGAAGTAAATCAGTATTAATTTAAATATCTCTTCGAATCTCATTAATAAATGATCAAGTTTCATAACATGTTTTTATAACATATTTCTTTTTATGTTATCGAGCTAATGTCTTTTTATTTCATTTTTTAGGTATTTCGTGATTGACTCTAATAAAAACTTGGAAATCTATGGAACGGTTGAGGCAGGGATGATTTATCCTATTCCTTTTATTCACTTTATGACAAGATTTGATTATTGAAATATTACTGAAGTCTATCCCTATGTTAAACAAAATACATATAAATAATAAACATATAAAATGAGTAACTATTTAGCTTATATGGTATATATGTATCGTTCTATTTCAATGCGAATCATTTTTCTATTCTATTTTGATTTTCGTAATCAGATGAAAAGAATAAAGATTCAAATCTTTTCTTAATATCATTTTTTGATGCACTTTGGAAAAAGAATTCTATTATTTCTTCTTTATCTTTGATCTATTTATCTATTTCAAATCAGCGATGAGTTAAGGAAAGACTTATCGAATTAAACGTGCTGCTTATTGCCGAATTTTCTTTAAAAAAGATAGTATTTCTAAATACGAAACTTTTTCAATTAGAGATCTTTTTTTTTATAAATACTTTAGTAATAGTAATTATTACTAATTCCTTGGCAGTTGAATCTTTGGTAATGAAAAAGTAGGAAATAGGTAAATCTATCCTATATTAGTCATTTGAAGATGCAGAGTCAATAAGTTATTCGTTTAGTTTATATAGTTATAATTATATCTTCTTTCTAATAGTATTTTCTATTATATAGATACTTTTTATCTATGCTAAAATAGATTTATGAATGGTAAAGATCTTGTTTTGCTAATTTTCATATTCATAAAAATCGTTCCACATACATATATTATATTCATATTTTGAAATAAAAAGTCTATATTACGACGTCTATGTACAACTGAACCAATGACTATTCATGATTCCATAATTGAATCAATTCCATACTGGTTCCAGATTAGAGGAATGTGATGGTAAAACTTCGTTTGAAACGATGTGGTAGAAAGCAACGTGCGACTTGAAGGACACGATCCGTTGTGGATTTTTTTTATATCCACCATCTTATTTTCGATTTATCGAGGAATGAAGGTGCTCTTGTCTCGACATCGTTTGATTCTGTTACACCCGAATCATTAGTTTTTTGTTGGGTTGTAAATAGTCTACGATGGAGCTCGAGTCGAAAAAAAGGATTAATTCATTTCTGGGGGGCAAGGATCTAGGGTTAATGCCAATGAATCAATTGGAACAACTTCGTAAACGGATATTTTATATATATAAATATAGAAATCAAAAGGATCCAATTTCAACAAGTTTTGTTTTTGAATTGGAAACTTGTTGGAATTGATGAAATCTTTTCGATTCAAAGTGTATTACGCGGGAATCAACTGTCCATCGGATTCTTTGACAGAAAGAAATCAAAGTTCAAATCAAATATCAAATCAAAGAAAGGGTATGTTGCTGCCATTTTGAAAGTAGTAAGAAGCGCCGAAGTAATGCCTAAACCCAATGATTTAAAATAAAGATTAAAGGATCTAAGAACAAGTAAACCCATTTTAATTGTCTCGATAGTCTCAATAACTGGATCATCCAAATCTCATTTTAAACGAGACAAAAAAAGAGGGTAAAGACCACTCAATAAATGAAATTGACTAAAGAGAAGAATTTCCTTTTGAGCTAGTTGAGAATTATTCAACTTGAGTTATGAGTACGAATGGTTTCTTTAAAATCTTTTAGGAAGGACAAAAAACCACTTTAATTAAAGTCTAATTGATCTTCTAGGTTAATTTGTCATTTAATTTATTAGAATATAACTCCATGCATAGACAAAACTTCAAATGAAATCGTTTTTTCTCGAGCCGTACGAGGAGAAAACTTCCTATACGGTTCTAGGGGAGGTATTGTTCATCTACATCTATCCCAATGAGCCGTCTATCGAATCGTTGCAATTGATGTTCGATCCCGGAGAGAAGGAAAAGATCTTAGAAAAGTTGGGTTTTATGATCCAATGAAGAATCAAACTTATTTAAATGTTCCTGCTATTCTATACTTCCTTGAAAGGGGTGCTCAACCTACAGGAACTGTTCAGAATCTTTTAAAGAAAGCGGAAGTTTTTAAAGAACTTCCGTCTAATTAAACGAAATTCAATTTAATTTAAAGAAATACCAAGGGGGGGGTAGCGACTTATATATAAATATAATCTTTTATAATTTGTCTTTACTAGACTAGTTTTTTTATCCCCCCCCTTCCTGCTCGATTCGTATCTATTTTTCATTCCTTCCGTTGGATTCAACGGTGATGGTCTAGAACGATAAAACGTTAGTTTATTGATTAAAAAATAAAAAATTCGGACATCTCCTTCAATTGTGTGATTTTCATTACAACTCGACTAACCAATAAGGAATCAAGCCTGCTTATTCCACTTAGATTGATGAAATACAGTATGGACTAAAAAATCCGTATTTTGTTTTGAATTCTTCCTTATTTATTTTTATTATTTTATTATTCCATTTCTACTTTTTTGTTAGGTATGTAATGCCAATCAAAGAAAATTTTGAATATTTTTGCTTTTCATTGAAGTTATTTGAATTTCAAAAAAGATTTTCATAGCAATCTCTTTTGTTTTTTCCACTATATTCTATTCTTTTCTATTCTCAAAATTTAGAATATTGACAACAGTGTATCGAACAAATATAATTCATCGTGATAAGTGAAGTGGGTCTATTTGGTTCTGTCCATAGGTTTTTTTACTTTAAATTCATTTTAGAATTCTCTTTTCTTTTATCTGAGAATTGATTGTATGTTGATTTAATCAATTCATTTTTCTTTTTCGAATCCATTAGAAAATAAAATATATTTTTTTAGATTTCTTAGCTCAATGATTTGATTAACCCGTATAATCTCTTTGATTTTATTTATTATTGAAATCTCATTTCATTGATTTTGATTGTATCTAAATACCCTTTGTTTGTTGAGATTATGTTTAATCTATATTTTATTAGGGTTGCTAACTCAACGGTAGAGTACTCGGCTTTTAAGTGCGGCTAGAATCTTTTACACATTTGGATGAAGTGAGGAATTCGTCCATACCATTGGTAAAGTTTGGAAGACCCCGACTGATCCTGAAAGGGAATGAATGGAAAAAAGAGCATGTCGTATTAATGGAGAGTTCTGAGAAGATTTCATTTTTATAGGATCGGTACAAAACCTTGTTCGAATTCTTGGAACGGAATGAGTTTGGTCGAATGAATAAATGGATAGGGTCCTGTGGCTTCAATTAATTATCAGAAAAAAAAGGAACCAGCTTCTGTTCTAACTTTGAATAAGTTCCCGATCTAATTAGACGTTAAAAATAGATTAGTACCTGATCGGGGAAGGACTTCTCCCCATGAGGGGATTCTATATTTTTTTAATCAATCCTAACTATTCTCTTTATATTCTTATTATGGAATCAAGGTGTGTAAAAGAAGAAGTATATTGATAAAGAAAGTTTTTTCCGAAATCAAAAGAGCGATTAGGTTTAAAAGATAAAGGATTTCTAACCATCTATAACATAAACATAGACGAATTTAATGAAATGGAAAATCAAAGTAGAGGGTAGAGAATCTGTTGATAAGTTTACTTGTCTCCGGGGTAGGGGTATCTATTCTTACTAGAATACCCTGTTTTGACTGTATTGCACTATGTCTTATTTGATAACCCTCAAAATTTTCTACCCTTTGGCTCAAATTGAAATTCAAATGGAGGAAATCAAAAGATATTTACAGCTAGAGAGATTTCAACAACATGACTTCCTATATCCACTTATCTTTCAGGAGTATATTTATGCATTTGCTCACGATCAGGGTTTCAATAGATCAATCTTTTCGGCAAATCAGGGTTATGACAATAAATCCAGTTTACTGATTGTGAAACGGTTAATTACTCGAATGTATCAACAGAATTATTTGATTATTTCTCCTAATAATTCTAATAAAAATCCTTTTTTTGGACGCAACAAGAATTTGTATTCTCAAATCATATCAAAGGGATTGGGATTTATTGTGGAAATTCCATTTTCTCTACGATTATCTCTAGAAGGGAAAAAGAAAAAAATAGTAAAATCTCAGAATTTACGATCGATTCATTCAATATTTCCCTTTTTAGAGGACAATTTTTCACATTTCAATTTCGTGTTAGATATATTTATCCCCTATCCTGTCCATGTGGAAATCTTGGTTCAAATTCTTCGCTATTGGGTAAAAGATGCCTATTCTTTGCATTTATTACGATTCTTTCTCAACGAGCATTGTAATTGGAATAGTTTTCTTACTCGAAAGAAAGTCAGTTCCTCTTTTTCAAAAAAAAATAGCAGATTCCTCTTATTCTTATATAATTCTTATGTATGTGAATACGAATCTATTTTCATCTTTCTACGTAACCAATCTTCTCATTTACAATCAACATCTTGTGAACTTTTTCTTGAACGAATCCTTTTTTATGTAAAAATAGAACGTCTTGTGAACGTGTTTGTTAAGGTTAACAATTTTCAGACGAACCTATGGTTGGTCAAGGAATCTTGCATGCATTATGTTAGGTATCAAAGAAAAGCCCTTTTGGCTTCAAAGGGAACATCTTTCTT